AAAACCTAATCCTTTGAATCTTTGGTATCCTTCAAATCTTCGGTATCCTTCGAGTCTTCGGTACGCTTCGAATCCTTATGGGGAAGTCTATAAATTATACGTCCCTTGCTTGAATCATAACGACTTACTTCAATTTTGACCCTATCCCCCATCAGTATTCGTATAGAACTAGACCGGATCTTTCCTGAAATATAGCCCAGAATGATGGTGTCATTCTCTAGGCGAACGCGGAACATTCCGTTGGGTAGGGCTTCCGTAACTAAACCTTCGAAAGTGACTTTTGCTTCTCTCGGGTTTTTTTTTTCTCTCCTATTTTTTTTTTCTGTCATATTTTTTTTTCTCCTATTTTTCTATTTTGATTTTCAAATAAAAATACAACGTTTTTTTTTATTTGAAAAATAGGAAGTTCGAGATAGAATTCGGGTACTATAGGAGGGGCGATTACCATATATAACATAAGACTTCTCCCCCAATTCTGTTTAGTCGAGCTTCTCGATCTGTCATTATACCTCGAGAAGTAGAAAGAATAGCAATTCCCATTCCGCCCAAAACTTTAGGAATTCCTTGATAGTTGGCATAAATTCGTAAGCCGGGTCGGCTGATACGCTTTAAAAAGGTTCTAGTTCTATATATTCCTTTTCTAGTCTTTCTCTTTTGATGTCGCAAAGTTGAAACCAAGAAATATCTGTTACTTTCCTGATGTTTCCGAACACTTTCAATAAAACCCTCTCGTAGAAGTATTTTAACAATGTTTTCGGTAATATTTGTAGATACTACTCGAACTGTTCCTTTTTTATTCATGTCCGCGTTTCTTATAGAGGTTAGTAAATCAGCAATAGTGTCCTTGCCCATAAGACTCTAATTCTAGGTTCCTCCTAATTTTTCTATAATCAACATGTTTTCTTTTTTTTTTCTTTTAATTTTGGATTTTAAAGCATATACGTGAAACACAATCTACTAATTTTTTCTTTGATCTATATCTTGCCTACTAGTATTTATAATACTTCAGGAGCTAATGAAACTATTTTAGTAAAATTCAATTCTCTCAATTCCTCGGCGATCGCGCCAAAAACTCGAGTTCCTTTTGGATTTCCTTTTTGATCAATGATAACCGCTGCATTGTCATCATAGCGTATTATTATACCGTCTTCGCATTTGAACTCTTTACATGTACGTACAATTACAGCTCGAATTACTTCGGATCTTTCTAGAGGCATTTGGGGCACTGCGTCTTTGATTACAGCAACAATAACATCACCAATATGAGCATATCGCTGATTACTAGCAGCTCCTATGACTCGAATACACATCAATTTTCGAGCTCCACTGTTATCTGCTACATTTAAAAGGGTCTGAGGTTGAATCATATTATTTTGATTTCAATTTGTTATTTCAATGCAAAAGGATGAAATAAATATTGTCTTTCCAGAAAGAAAAACCTGGTTTTTTTATCTTCAATACTCCTTTTTTGGGGTTCTATATCTCTAATCGAAGAAATTGACTTCGTATGGGCATTTTACTGGCAGCTATGGAGATAGCTGCTCTAGCTACAGTTTCGGATACTCCCCCCATTTCATAAAGTATTCGACCTGGTTTAACAACGGCTACCCAATATTCGGGGGATCCCTTTCCTGAGCCCATACGTGTTTCCGTGGGTCTTAGTGTAACCGGTTTGTCGGGAAATATACGTACCCATAGTTTTCCACCACGACGTGCATATCGTGTCATTGCTCTTCGTCCTGCTTCTATCTGTCTCGACGTCATCCAAGCGGGTTCAAGTGCTTGAAGAGCATATCTACCAAAACAAATACGATTGCCTCGGCAGGATTTTCCCTTCATTCTTCCTCTATGTTGTTTACGAAATCTGGTTCTTTTGGGGTTATAGTCGATGGTTCTTTCTTAGTTCCATCTCTACTGCAAAACTGGACATGAGAGTTTCTTCTCATCCAGCTCCTCGCGAATGAAATGAGAAAGCGTGCAAATTTCTCTAATTCCATAATATTCCAAAATATTACGGATAGATGCACATTAATAGATAATAGAAAAAGTTAGGGGTTTTTTAATATTGAATATTGAATTTGTTAAAATGGATAAATATATAGTCAAGAAAGAAGATCTAGAATATATCTAGATGTGTGTGTCTATTTATCTATATTCTATATTTATAGATAATGTAATCTTTCTTAACAAAAAATCTCCTTATTTTTACTCTTATTGAATCGCGGTAAAGTATTCTAATTCAATAAAGATTTCGCGGGCGAATATTTACTCTTTCCTGTCTTATTTGTTAATTTATATTATAACCTTACCAAATAAGGCAATTTTTTTGGTTTGTTCCGCCATCCCACCCAATGAAGTATTAGGATTCTTTTCAAGAAAATCCTATGCAGTCATAGGTTTTGTCGTTCCCACTACTTCTCCTTTAATGGTTAGGTCTGAATCCCACAATGGAGCTTCCAAAAAATTTCTTTCCGAGTCAATTTTCTCAGTTTTATTAACCCGGGCCGCTCTTTATTATTGTTTTAAATTTGTATTTCTTGTTTCAAGTTACGATTTCGAATTCTCTGTTATTTTTATTATTTATTATATTGATGCTTTATCACATTGCTTTTTATGATGTAACTCATAGACCATACATATTGGAATCCTATATCTTTCTTATTCCTCTTCTTTCTTTCTATCATCCCTCCTTTTATCCACATCCCCTTAGTTTTGCTTCACAACCTAGAATCTGTTTTCTTTTTTAGAGAAAAAATTGCAGTTGCTACAACTATATGATAGATCTACTCATTTATGATAGATGTATTTATTCATATAGTGACTGTTTCTTAGTTAGGATCTCGACAATACGAAGCAATAGGTTGGTTATTAGTTAATTTTCTATAATTACTAATTTTTTTTTCTATTTATAGTAGGGTTCAGTCAATTTTTTTTGAATCTCTATTTTGACTCTAAAGAAAAAACTAACGAGTCACACACTAAGCATAGCAATTATATTAAAAGATTTATCAATTTTCATTAAATCTTATAGAAAGAGGTAGAATTTCTTCTTTTTTTTTTCAGGGATTTCAGGAAAAATAAGGCTCTTGTCATTTTTTATTCTATCACTGAACAGAATGGGAAGACAAGGCTAGTTATTCTTCGTCTACGAATATCCAAATTTTTACACCTAATACTCCATAGATAGTTCGAATTGGATAGCAGCAATAATCAATTTTAGCGCGAATTGTTTGGAGGGGAAGTCTACCCTTTTTGATGCATTCGACACGTGCAATTTCTTTCCCTGCGAGACGACCTGCAATTTGTACTTTTACTCCCCTTATATCTGCTTTTTTAGTTAATTCAACGGCTTTTTTCATTGCCTTTCGGAATGAAACTCTATTTTTTAATTGGAAAGCTATATATTCTGCAAGAATGTTAGGTTGTCTATAAGGTTCTTTAACTTTTTCAATAGCAATATTAAGTCTCTGGTTTACAGAATTAATTTCCTTTTGTAGATCTTTCTCTAATTCTTCGATTGCTCCTTTTTTCTTTAAAAAATTGGGGAATCCAATATGGATTATGACGTGGATCGTATCGATTTGTTTTTTAATTTCTATATGTGTAATTACTTCGGAACTTGAGCCTGAGTCCATTTTTCTATTATGTGTAATTACTTCGGAACTTGAGCCTGAGTCCATTTTTCTATTATGTGTAATTACTTCGGAACTTGAGTCTGATTCTATTTTTCTATTCGAGCCTTTTTTCCTATTCTTTTGTATATAGTTCTTGATACAATTCCGTATTTTTTTATCTTCCTGTAGACCTTCAGAATAATTTTTTGGTTGTGCGAACCAAAAAGAATGGTGATTTTGGGTTGTACCAAGTCTGAAACCGAGTGGATTTATTTTTTGTCCCATATTTTTCTATTCGATTTTTTTTTACTGGGAATCGAAATCTTAGATGGATCTAAAGATTATTTCGATTTCTTTACTATATTTAGTACAATTGTTATATGACACATGGTTTTTTTTATGCGAGAACTACGTCCTCGAGCTCGAGGTCTGAATTTTTTCATAATAGTACTCCTACTGACTTCGGCTTTAGTGATGAATAAATTCGCTTTGTCGAAATCCCTATAATGAGTAGCATTTGCTGCTGCCGAATAAACCAACTTTAGGATGGGATAAGATGCTCGATAAGGCATGAGGTTCAGTATCATAACAGTTTCTTCGTAGTAACGCCAGCGAATCTCATCAAGAACTCTTTGTGCTTTGAAAACAGACATATGGATGCGTTTTTGTGCTTTGAAAACCCGTTCGAACTTAAGTAGACGATCGGTTGGAACTTTCCTTGCGAGTTTCCTTAGCCCACTCTTCTTCTTTATTCTAGGGGTATACTTTACGAGTTTGAAACTTGTCATAAATAAGGTTATTCCCCGCCTACCTTTGTTTTTTTTTATTTTGAATCTTTCTATTCTGAATTCAGTTAACGACGAGATTTAGTATCTTTTCTTGCACTTTCATAACTCGTGAAATGCCGAGTAGGCACGAATTCCCCCAATTTGCGACCTACCATAGGATTTGTTATGTAAATAGGTATATGTTCCTTTCCATTATGAATCGCGATTGTATGGCCAACCATTGCGGGTAGAATGCTAGATGCCCGGGACCACGTTACTATTGTTTCTTTCTCCTCCTTCATATTGACCTTTTCGATTTTTGCCAATAAATGATGAGCTACAAAAGGATTCGTTTTTTTTCGTGTCACAGCTGATTACTCCTTTTTCCATTTTAAAGAGTGGCATTCTATGTCCAATATCTCGATCGAAGTATGGAGGTCAGAATAAATAGAATAATGATGAATGGAACAAAGAGAAAAATCCTTTAGCTGGATAAGGGGCGGATGTAGCCAAGTGGATCAAGGCAGTGGATTGTGAATCCACCATGCGCGGGTTCAATTCCCGTCGTTCGCCCATCGCATTATTGCAAATTCCAAGAATGCAATTTTCCATATTCCTAGTTACGTATTTACTTACGGCGACGAAGAATAAAACTATCACTATATTTTTTCCTTTTCCTAGTTCTTCTTCCAAGCGCAGGATAACCCCAAGGGGTTGTGGGTTTTTTTCTACCAATGGGGGCTTTCCCTTCACCGCCCCCATGGGGGTGGTCCACAGGGTTCATAACTACCCCTCTTACTACGGGGCGTTTACCTAGCCAACACTTAGATCCGGCTCTACCCAAACTTTTTTGGTTCACCCCAACATTACCCACTTGTCCGACTGTTGCTAAGCAATTTTGGGATACCAAACGGACCTCCCCAGATGGTAATCTTAAAGTGGCCGATTTACCCTCTTTTGCAATCAGTTTCGCTACAGCACCTGCTGCTCTAGCTAATTGCCCACCCCTTCCACGTGTGATTTCTATGTTATGTATGGCCGTGCCTAAGGGCATATCGGTTGAAGTAGATTCTTCTTTTCTCTCAAAAAACCCCTTCCCAAACTGTACAAGCTTCTTCCAAAGCATACAGCTTTCTAGATGTATATGACGATCTCTAGACAGATGGATCTTATATGAATCGTATGATGAAGTACCACATGAGTGGATATATAGGAAAGGAATCCAAATCTGCCGAATCGCTCATGTTATGATCTTCTACATCCTAGGTCTCCGCGTTCCGTCATCTGGCTTATGTTCTTCATGTAGCATTCAGATCGAATGACTCTATGAAATTACGTCGATACTTCCACATATTATGGGTAACGTAGGAGACATCCCTATTTTCCCCGGGGGGTCTTAATTACCACTGCTTAGCTTTCAATTCGCCTCTGACCATCAAATTAAATGTGAATAACCCGTCCTCCTCTCTTTGAAACAAGGGGCGCTTCCGGTTCTGTGCGTGCTTCAAACAATTTTGTCTTCTCCATATTACCATATCTCTAGAGTCAATAATTTTCTATGAGGAACTACTGAACTCAATCACTTGCTGCCGTTACTCAACAGTTTTCTGTTGAGGTCTATCCCGTAGAGGTAGTCAAATTGGATCAGTGATCGATTTCTAGGTTTCGTCGTAAACCTAATTGGTTACTTCCAATTACGTAAATCAATAGTTCAAACCGCACTCAAAGGTAGGGCATTTCCCATTGATATAGGAACTTTTGTACCAGAAACAATAGTATCTCCAATTATAGCCCCTCTGGGATGTAAAATATATCTCTTCTCACCATCCCCATAGTGTATGAGACAAATGTATGCATTTCGATTAGGGTCGTATTCTATGGTTACGATTCTACCAGATATGTCTTTTTGATTCCGTCGAAAATCGATTTTACGGTATAGGCGCTTATGACCTCCCCCTCTATGCCTTGCGGTAATGATTCCTCTGGAATTACGACCTTTACCACAACGGTGCCGTCCATGGATCAAATTATTTCGTGGATTGGATTTCACTTGCCTGTCTACGGTTCCCTTGCGTGTGCTCGGGATAGGTGTTTTGTATAAATGTTTCGCCGTATTATTAAGTATTCTCCTTTAGTTTTTTTCTCTATCTAGAAGTGGAATAGAATAACCCGGTTGAAGGGTAATGATCATACGTCTGTAATGCATTGTATGTCCCAGAATAGGTCCCATTCTTCTACCCTTTCTGGGTAGTCGATGGCTATTCACAGCTACTACCTTAACACCAAAGAAGAGTTCGACCCAATGCTTTATTTCTGTCTTAGTGAATCCCGATTCGACATTAAAAGTATATTGATTCTTTCCCAATAAACGAAGACTTTTTTCTGTAAATACTGCGTATTTGATTCCATCCATAAATCGACTTTCCCTCCTATGCTCTGAGTTCCAGTATCGATAAGAATTCGAGTTCTTATTGTTCTTATGTTATGGTATGAATATACCATACCAATTCGTTATGTATGGATGATGGATGAGATTCCATGGATAGAGAGCCAGTTCCAATAGACTTATGGAACGTTCCCGTTCGCGTGCATCCAGCAGGAATTGAACCCGCAAATTTACCAATTATGAGTTGGGCGCTTTAACCATTCAGCCATGGATGCTTAACAGGGATCATCGTACATCGTAAATAACCAATTTTCATATAGAAAGACATATCATAGAAAAATGAAATCGAAAATATTCGGAGATGGCAAATATTCGGAGATGACTATGAAAACACCTCTCTGGATCCTCGAATTGAAAGAGAGATTGAGAGGGATCAAGAATCCTAATTCTCGCTATTTGGAATGGATCCAATTCTATTGAGTCTGACTCATAGTGATCATTTCTCTTTAGCAAAGAATGACCTTGGTTATCAAAGGATTGAACAACCGGGATCCATTTACTTATGATACCTAGTTGACATTGATAACAAGGATCTAATGAATTATGAGTTTAATAGATCCTCTTTAGCAGAAAGACGTATATTCCTTGCTCATTATCAGACAATCACTTATTCCCAAACCTCGTGTGGGGCTAATCGTTTTCATTTACCATCTCATGGAAAACCCTTTTCGTT